CTCAGAGCACATGGAGCCATCTCTTTTTGCGGTCAAAAAATATGGCAGACTGGCGGATCTTTATATCCGTTAATGAAAGAGCCCAATGCACAAAAATGCATGTTGGGTCTTTAAAACAGCTCAGATCACTTTGATTAGAATCAGTTTGGTCTGTTTTACCGAGAAAGTCTACGGTTCGAGTCCGTATAGCCCTAGAACCCTATACATTCCAAAATCCGAGTGAATTTTGGAAGTTACAATTCTAACACGAGTCCGTTTAAAAACGCCAATCGAACCTAACCCCAATCGAATCTAATAATCCTTCATATGGGTAGAAGAATGACCAGCCATAGTTATGCCCAAGCTAAAGTTTGAAAAACGACTCTCTTTGGTACGTTTCATTGGAAAGATTGTCAACAATACAAAATAGGAATTTCTTCGTATACCTTTACCTAAACCTAGCAAAGGTAGTCTTCTCTTTCCGTATTCAATAAATCGAAATTCCTACCCATAATTCTACTTTATTCTACTTTATTCTACTTTAACTGGTTAAATAAGTAACAACCTCACAGGACAGAACAATGGGTTGCCCGGGATTCGAACCCGGAACTAGTCGGATGGAGTCGATAATGTTACCGGTGAAATAAGTAACAACCTCTCCCCAAGCCGTGCTTGCATTTTTCATTGCACACGGCTTTCCCTCTGTATACATCTAAAATTCAGTTCCGCCATTAGACAAAAAGTGGAATACTTAGACCCTTCTTACAAGTAAATTTCAGAAGAGAAATAAGGAAAAATTTTGTTAGTTCTTCATTATTGCTATTTATTAGATTCAATTCGAATCAAAATTTCCATTTACGCCCTTTCATAACGAATCAGTCATGATTGGCCAAATCATTGATACAAATAATATCCAAATACCAAACCCTTTTTTGATGGAACCTCCGCGAAATAAAAGAAGCTCTTGGAAAGGTCAAGGAAAGAACTTGTTCTTCCGCCGTAAAGAATTCTTCGAATAATTGCGATCCGAATCTTTTCAAAAAAGCCCGTACAGTACTTTTGTGTTTACGAGCTAAAGTTCTAGCACAAGAAAGTTGAAGTATATACTTTATTCGCGACAAAGTTTTTTTTTTGGAAGACCCGCTATAATAATGAGAAAGATTTCTGGATATACGCCCGAATCGGTCAATAATCTCAGAATCTGATAAATCGATCCAAATGGCCTTACTAATAGGATGCCCTAATATATTACAAAATTTGGCTTTAGCCAAGGATGAAATCAGGGGAATCATTGGAAGAATAGTATCAAACTTCTTAATAGCATGATCGATTACAAATGAAGTTTCTAACATTTGATTACGTATCGTTGAAGTCTTTCGCCGCACACTTGAAAAATAACCGAGAAAGTCAAGGGAATGGTTTGCTAATCGGTTTATATGGATTCTTCGTGGTTGAGACCAAAGGTCAAAATAAGATTGCCAGAAATTGACAAAGTAATATTTCCATTTATGCATCAAAAGAGACGTACCTTTTGAAGCGAGAATTGCTTTTCCTTGATACCTAACATAATGCATGAAAGAGTCCTTGAACACCCATAGATTGGCTTCAAAAGCCCCGGCCCAGGTTTCTCTAAGATGCTCTATTTTTCCATAGAAATAGATTCGTTCAAGAAGCGCTCTAAAAGATGTTGATCGTAAATGAAAAGATTGGTTACGAAGAAAGACAAAGACGGATTCGTATTCATATACATGAAAATTATATAGGAAGAAGAAGAATCTTTGATTTCTTTCTGAAAAAGAAGGACTGACTTTCTTTGAAGTAAGAAGACTATTCCAATTATGAAACTCGTGGAGAAAGACTCTTAATAAATGCAAAGACGAAGCATCTTTTAGCCAGTAGCGAAGAGCTTGTACCACGATTTCGAGATGGATTGGGTAAGGTATTAGGATATCGAACACATAATTTAAATGTGAAATTTTGTCCTCTAAAAAAGAAAAAATGGAATGAATTGATCGTAAATTAGCGGATTTGACTATCTCTTTCCCTTTCTTTTGGCGCTTTTCTAGGGAAGATAGGAATCGGAGTGAAAATGGAATTTCCATAATGACCGAAAATCCCTCGGATATCATTTGAAAATCAAAATTCTTATTGCGCCCCAAAAGTGGATTTTGTTTAGAATCATTCAGAGAAAGAATCCAAAAATTTGGGTCATACATTCGAGTAATTAAACGTTTCACAATGAGTAGGCTGAATTTATTGTCATAACCTGCATTTTTCAACAAAATGCATCTTGGTAAACCATGATCATGAGCAAGTGCATAAATATACTCTTGAAAGATAAGTGGATATAAGAAGTCGTGTTGTTGAAATCTATCGAGCTCTAAAGAGCTTTGAAATTCCTCCATTTTGAATGCTATTTGAACCAAAGGTAGAGGATTTTGGGAGTTATCAAATGATACAGAGTGCGATACAGTCAAAACAAGGTATTTTTCGAGTAAGATTAAGGAAGCGATACCTCGGATACGGGTAAACTTATCAACGGATTCTCGATCCTCTCTTTTTCCATTTTCTTGAAGTCGTTTATATTCGTTCTAGGATAACAAGATGTTTAGAAATCCTTTATTTTTTCAACCCAATCGCTCTTTTGATTTTGGGAATTTTGTTATCAATCTACTCTTTCTTATACGCACACAGCTCCATTCTGGAATGGAGAATGCTAATATTTAGGATTCATGAAAAAATAAAGAATCCGCTTCTCGGATAAGCCCTTACCCGTATTCAGGCACTAATATATTTTTAACGTCTAATTAGATCGGGTAATCATTCAAATTAAGAATGGGAGCTCGTTGCTTTTCCGTTCCTTATAATTTCATTAAATTAATTGAAGCCAGAGGGCTCTATCCATTTATTCATTCGACCCAACTTGAAATTGAATCCATTTGACTCCCTTCCAATAAGTTAAACAAAGTTTTGTCCCGATCGGGAAAGAAGAAAAGATTCTCAGAACTCTTGGTTGCTACGACATGCTATTTTTTCCATTCATTCCCTTTTAGGATCAGTCGTGGTCTTCCAAACTTTACCGATGGTATGGATGAATTCATCGCTTCATCTAAATGTGTAAAAGATCCGAGTCGCACTTAAAAGCCGAGTACTCTACCGTTGAGTTAGCAACCCGAATAGAAGAAAAAAGTATGTAGATATAATCAGAATGAAAAAAATGATTCGACGAGCGAATCAAAGCATAAAAACCCATTTTCGAATCGATTAAGAACAGAAAACGTAATAACTCATATGAAAATACAAGAAATTTTCCGAGAACAGAAAAACCAGAAATAATGATAGATCCTTCCTTATGTCATTGTTATTCACGTTTTCAAGCAAAAATGCGTCTATCAAAGCGCATCCAACGAACCCCTTATTTTGACTAAAGTAAGGCAAAAACCAAACCAATGGGACGGAAATAAAGGGATCCCGTTATAAAAAAGAGATCCCTTTATCACGCTGCATTATATTTGTTCAATGCATTGTTGTCAATATAAAGGTTAAGAAAAAAATATAAAAAGAATATAATGAAAAAAGATAAGAAATTCGGTTGAAAAATATTACAAAAAATAAGGACTTGAGTTAGATTGGCACTACATAGATACAAAAAAGTTTAGCTAGGGGAAGAAAAAATAAGAAGTCGAAAAAAATATCGAATTTAGTCAATCAATAAATAAACAAAATAGAGAAAAGTTCTAGAAAGGGGTAGCATATACCCCCCTTATTTCCTTAAATTAATTCAATTTTATTTGATTGGGGCAAAGTTCGTTAAAAACCTCCGACTTCTTTAAAATGTCCCGAACAGTTTCTGTAGGCTGAGCACCCCTTTCAAGAAAATATAGAATAGCAGGAACGTTTAAATACGTTTGATTCTTTATCGGATCATAAAAACCCACTTTCCGAAGATCTCTTCCTTCTCTTCGGGAGCGAACATCAATTGCAACGATTCGATAAGTCGCACGTTGCTTTCTACCACAGCGTTTTAAACGAAGTTTAACCATAACATTCCTCTAATTTGGAATCCCTATGGAACTGATTCAATTATGGAATCATGACTAGTCATTGGTTCAGTCGGTACATAGACATAATAATTTATGTTTTTATGAATAAATCTTCGACTGGAAGATTAGTTCTATGAACCATAGGATTGATTCGTTTAGAGAATCATTTTATCAATCCTCGGGGCTTATTGTTTGCAAACGGAGTAATGCTCCGTGCCAAAATCCAAGGTTCCAAAAATGGAGCTCGGTTTTTGGTTTTTGTGCGGCCTCTTTTAGGAGGGATTTCATGTTCCCTTGGAAGGCCTCCAGCGCCTTACGATTTTTTGAGAGGCGGTGGATCTTTATCTTTTGATTGATCCACCTTTCGCCTGCCTCACGTCCCGATTGGAAGGCTTCCAAAAAAATCTTACAAGAGTAGGTCTCGCAATGACCCTTATTGTAAGAGTGCTTGTACCTATGGCATTTTTTGCCGTGGGGGCACGTGAGCGCCGGTTCGTGCTCTTTCCGAGCAGAAATAAATTTGCGCTCCGCACTGTCTGTTTGTGGAAAAAGACTTTCCTTTTCCAACTCGGGAAACTTCTTCCCGTTTATCCCATCTTTCGGACTATTATAGTTATAATTCGAGCCATTTTTCGGACGATTTGTCGAAATATGGGTACTACAATGGTAACAGCCGACATTAGAACCGTCGGCTTTGGTATTATTTGTATAATTCGAGCCATTTTTCGGACGATTTGTCGAAATATGGGTACTACAATGGTAACAGCCGACATTAGAACAATAGTAACAGCCGACATTAGAACCGTCGGCTTTGCTATTCTGCGAATTTCCAAGCATCTGCATACTCCTAAAATAAAATAAAAAAAAAAAAATAATGAATAGAAAATCTCTATTATCTCAATGAAAAATTGTGTCCCATTCAATTGCGTATCTCTATTATCTCAATGAAAAATTGTGTCCCATTCAACTGCGTATCTCTATTATCTCAATATTATCTCAATGAAAAATTGTGTCCCATTCAACTGCGTATCTCTATTATCTCAATATTATCTCAATGAAAAATTGTGTCCCATTCAACTGCGTAGAGAATTACTTATCGACTTCGATAAGGCCTTTCAAATGATTATAATTAGGCCGTGGGACGAAAGGGATCGAACCTTCGATTACCGGGACCAAAACCCGTCGCCTTACCACTCGGCTACGCCCCATTGTCACGTTTTTTTTTGATTCATTTGATCATATTATAGTCGAAAAAAAGATTTAAAACAACTACCCGTGCCACGTTGATTTTTTTGATTCATTTGATCATATTATAGTCGAAAGAAAGATTTAAAACAACTACCCGTGCCACGTTGATTTTTTTGATTCATTTGATCATATTATAGTCGAAAAAAAGATTTTAAACAACTACCCGTGCCACGTTGATTTTTTTTAGATAATTCATATTATATTATTACAATAAATCTTTAGTCAAGGCCCGCCCAAATCTCTAGCGACAATTTTACGCTATAGAGATTATAGAGAAGAGATAATAGAGAAGGGATAATGGAATTATATAGATTATAGGTTTGTGCTAGGAATTTGACCCGTGTAGATATAGAATTCGACTGAATTTATTGATCATTAGATAGAATGTAATTAAAATAGTAGATGAAAATATGATTTCTTCTATTCGCCTTTGAGAATTGGAGGATTTTTGATTGGGCCGGTTCAAAGAAAAAGAAGGATTTTTTTGTCTACCTTACTTTCTTCCGTTTTCCTTATCTCAAGAACTCAATCAAATTGCAATTATCGTCAAGAACAAAATGTCTGCTATGCTTAATCTCTTAAGTTTGATCTGTATCTGTCTTAATTCTGCCCTTTATCCACCTAGTCTTTTCTTTGCCAAATTGCCCGAGGCCTATGCTTTTTTAAATCCAATCGTAGATATTATGCCAGTCATACCCCTCTTCTTTTTTCTTTTAGCCTTTGTTTGGCAAGCTGCTGTAAGTTTTCGATAAGATACTTAATACTATCCTAGACTATCCTAGAAAATGCATGATTTCTTCGATAAAAATTTCTAACGATTGATAAGATCAAATAAGTCTTTCCCGCATCAATCTTTGAGGCAAACGTTGAAATTCTTGGATCGCCGCGAGAAATCAAATCCGGCTCGCCACATTTCCCCATTCTGACCCTTTTTCCAGTGCAAGGCCTTAATTTCTATGTGATTTTATACAGAATTAGGGTCCCACGCCCATATCTCATTATGGGCATGAAGTCATCTTGGGGAATCAAAGACTCTTATTTGACCTGATAGACTTATTTTCGAGTTCGAAAAAGCACTTCATTTCTTGGTGTCAAAATAGAATATGGGGTAGAAAAATGGACGATCTATTCTCTTTTCTCGTTTTTTTTTTCAAAAAGGCTCTTGGAGATTGTGTAATGCTTACGCTCAAACTTTTCGTTTACACAGTAGTAATATTCTTTGTTTCTCTCTTCATCTTTGGATTCCTATCTAATGACCCAGGACGTAATCCTGGACGTGAAGAATAAAGGTTTTTTCGTTTTTCTATCTTGATTTTTTCATTTTATTAAGATTTTTTATCTATTCCACACATTTAACTAGGAAAAAGGGGTTTGTGAAATTTGAAAGAAAAGAAAATATCAAGTCATCGACGAAAACGGAAAGAGAGGGATTCGAACCCTCGGTACGAATAACTCGTACAACGGATTAGCAATCCGCCGCTTTCGTCCACTCAGCCATCTCTCCCTATTGAAAAAGATAATTATAATTATTAATATGTTACATTCCACATGAAAAAAGGATTCAAAACCGTCTTTCTTTCCCCTTCTTTATTTTGATTCTCAAGATATGTAAAACTTTTCTTAGCTATTCCGTTTTGATAAAGTCAAAACTCAAAAGATCTAATATAAAGAAAACGAAAGATAAAGAACGAGGACTTCCTTGCTTTGATTTTCTTCGAAAGGCCCTTTTCTTTCCACGGCCTGGCCCGGTCACTACCCAACCGGGCCTTTTTTGATTCCATCAAATTCTGGCGAAATTTCTCTTATTTGACAACAAAAAAGACTTACTAGATTTTTTGACTATATTTCAAGCAAGACCCAAAAGAAAAAGGACTATTTCCATCCTTTCTCGATAACTTTATCGAACTTAGTCTATCAAAAGTACCCTGTCCTATTCATTTTTCTTCCTTTTTTAGTTACTTGACTGCTTTTCTCGAATACCGAAAATGAAACTTTAGACACTGCATTTTTTGTTATGCTTTGAGCGCTTTTGGTAAGTCGTATCTAGCAACACTCTTCCCGCACACGAAAGGATAGGCCTTGGTATTTATTTATATTTATTTAAATAAGCCCTCTTCTCCAAATCTCATCAAATTGAAAACCCTTGTGCAAAACGTTATCACTCTCATTTTCATGATTTTTTATGATCCTAGCTTGACAAAAGGCCCATTTGTATATAATAATATCATTG